AATATATGCTCTAAGGTTGAAAAAATCATAAAAATTATGAAAAAAGCGAGGGTTTCTAGATTTTATGGAATGGAAATCATGAATTAAATTCATTAATTCATTATAGGACTTATTCTATCTCTTTTAGAAGATACTATGCCGCCACTCGGACTCGAACCGAGATGCTCTAGCACTGCTTCCTAAGAGCAGCGTGTCTACCGATTTCACCATAGCGGCTTGCTCGAAATCATAATACCCCATTTTTTATTCAATCGTCGAGAATGAAGGTGAAGGGGTCAATTCAATGTAAAATGACAAATTTTTTAGGAAGCATTTAATTTTAATTGATGAATAAAAACTCGTTGAAATAGCAATTTCAAGGTTCAAAAGGACTCTTTATTATTTATCGTATCATTTTTTTTATTTAATTATCCTTTTATTTATATTAAATTTAATTAGTTCGTCAATAGAGATTTTTTAGTTTGTGTTTTCCTAAAAGAGAACTCCCTTATTGTAACTAAACCAACGAGTTGTAACTTCAATTCATAGATAAAATTAAACAAAAACAAGGGGTTCTTTATCATTTTTCTTTTTTAATGATTAATTTCTCATTTCATTCTTTTGAATGATTTTAAAGTATGAATCTATAAAAAAATGCTTATCGATTGAATGAATAAATAAATGAAACAATATGATTTTTAGAGATCACAATTTCAGCACCACATCCGACAATTTCAAAGGATTTATGTAATTTCTATAACTTTGTATTAATCGTCGTTAGGATTTTGCGTTTTAAGGATTTATCAAACCAACTAGATAGTGGGTTGTACACGTTACGTTATATAAAAAGCGTTTCGATTCCTGTCATAATTGTACCATACTTTAAAAAAGTATTTCTAATTTAGAATTCTAAAAATATGTCTTGATTCATCTTATTATACAAACATAGGATTTTCTTAGATCACTTAAAATTGATACATTATTTGTATATCGACTAAATTAGAAAAGGGGTTTTTCTCAATTGGGTTGAAAACAAAGGAAGGGTATATAGTAATGCAGAGAAATAATGATTCATATACTTACAAAATTTAAACTTAATGGATTAGTTTCGACAACCTAGTTAAAGCTCTTCTACTTATATATGTGTTCCGCTATAGATAGAGTATAAATATAAAAATGATTAGTATATTATTTAATTATTTATTATTATAAATTGAATATTCGAAAATAACAAATTAGTATAACACTAACCTAACAAATGGGCGATGGGGAAAATAAGAATCCCCACCCCGGAAATGAAAAAAAAAAGATATTCACAAATTCAAAAAAGAAACCCTTTGTATCTTATTCGAGTTAAGCCAATTCAGATTACTCCAAATTAGTTTGTTGTACAAAAAAACTTTTTGAATTACCCGTAGAAAGGGATTTCGCTAATGAAAAAGCTTTCAACGCCGCCCAATATCCTTTCTTTTTCCAAACATTTTTTCGAATACGCTTTTTTGATGTAGAAGTACGTTTTTTTGGAACTGCCATTAAAAAAAAAGGTTATTCAGTGCTATAGTTGGATGTCAAAGACATCTATTTTAAAAATAAAATGATCGGTCTTTTTATGTCATTATTTATCTATTCCTATCGATTTTATAGATTCTAATTATCTATATACTACTATACAAAACAAATTTCATAAAAAAAAATGAATATGAATAGAGATGGGAAAATCACATAAAATGCTTCTATTCTAGAACAAAAAAAACAATACGATAGAACCCTTTTTTTATTTATATTCCATACACCATCCGTAAAAAAAAAGAAGAATTTGTATTTAATTTATAATTTATTGGTACCTTTCTTTTTTATATCGTCATTCATCAAATCTCTAGGATAGATTAGGATCTATATCTATTATGATCTATAAATCGAATTGATGAAATCAAAAAAAGGTAAAAAAAAAAGTATTTCCTTTTCTATCTCTGCCTATTTTTTTGTCGTCCTACATTTATTTAGAATTTATACATCTCCATTTATACACGAAAAATACATCAAAATAAAAAGTGTAAAAAACCATTTTAGCTACTTATGCAAACTCATTTTTTTTTATTAATTCGTAATTGGTCAAGCTCGAAGAGAGAGTATGCCCAATTCTCATTTTCAATCAAATTCGAATGAGACTCGTAGTTAATCTATTAAAAATTTTGAAAAAAAAAGAATATTTTATTAATAGTCATTTTGTATTTTGTATTTAATTATATGTAAATATAAAGAAAATTTAGGCTAGTCTTTCCTACAAGAATAAATGAATTTATTGTAATGGAAGACAATCAATCAGTTCCGTGATGAAAATGAACTAGTTAATAAGTTTTAATAAACAAACTCAAATAATTCGTTTTTCTTTTAAGTTCTAGGACATCCTATGATTTATATCAAAATCAAGTCCTTTTGTGGTGGAATTCTTTGTATTATTGATCGATAAAAAAAAAAATAATTTGTTTTTTTATTAGTAACTCAGCGATATCATTTGATT